TCATACATACATAATTGTATCGATCGACACGAAATCGATGCTTTTTACCAACTTGATGCTAAGAAATCTCTGGACCTAGAAATTCATTTCGTACAATTGAACCTTTTCAAACTGTTTCTTTTTAAGAACCAAGAAAACTTGTGCCAAAATAACAGATGCGAAGAAGAACAAAAGGCCTTGAACGCGTAATGGATCTTGAAGCACTATTTCTGCATCTCCCTGACCAAACCCTCCTACATTAGGATTGCTTGTTAATGGTTGATCAAGCTTGATGGATTCACCCTCGGAAACAAGAAGTTCTGGCCCTCGAGGTATAATATCAACCACTTGACGTCCATCCGATGCATCAACTATGGATATTTCATATCCCCCCTTTTCTTTACGTACTATTTTGCTTACTATACCTGCTGATGTAGCATTATAGACTGTATTGTTACTCTTGCTACCATCAGGATAAATCTGACCCCTTCCTCGGTTCCCACCTACATATATGGGATATTTTAAGAAGTGAACGTCTTTCTTCGTAGCAGGGTCGGGGGAAAGAATAGGAAAGACAATTTCACTATATTTCTGACCGGGAACAGGACCTATCACAAGAATATTTTTTTTATTAGGACGATAACTCTGAAAAGACAGATTTCCTATCTTTTCTTTCAACTCGGGAGAAATACGATCAGGGGGGGCTAATTCGAATCCCTCGGGTAAAATAAGAACAGCACCCACATTCAAACCCCCTTTTTTACCATTAGCAAGAACTTGTTTCAGTTGCATATCATAAGGAATTCGAACAACTGCTTCAAATACAGTATCAGGAAGCACAGCTTGCGGAACTTCAATATCCACGGGCTTATTAGCTAAATGGCAATTGGCACATACAATTCGTCCAGTTGCTTCTCGTGGGTTTTCATAACCCTGCTGCGCAAAAACGGGATATGCATTTGAAATAGATGCCCGAGTTATTACATATATCATGATCGATACAGAAATGGATCGAGTCATCTGTTCCTTTACCCAAGAAAAAGTATTTCTATTTTGCATGTCCAATCATGAATCCCGGAATTTCTACAATAAATTAGATAGGTAGCTAGTATAGTTCCCTATGCACGAGTCTGCCATTGTACTGGAATAGTTGTACTGGAATATAGGACGACTACCTTGAACAGGTATAAATATAAAGAATTAACTAAGATTGAAAATGATAGAGGAAGAAAGATTCTGATTTGATTGATCCCCTGGTATCAATCAAGTTCTTCATTCATTCATTGAATGATAAATGACTACAAGCGAAGGAGATACACGGTTTAAATAATGGAAGATCCAATATTTCACAATTGTATCTAGAATAACTGGAAAAGTGGAAACAAGACCAGATATAATTTGATCGTTATGAGCCAATCCAAAATCGTTGTAGACCGAACCTATTATGAGTTCCCAACCATGGGTCGAGTGAAATCCAATCCATAAATCAGTAAATAAAAGAATCGAAAAAGCTTTTATTGTGTCACTTAAGTTATATAGGAATTCCTGAACCCAAGAGTTAAGAATGACAAGTTCCTCATTACCCAGAATAAAATAACCACTTAGAATAGCGAAACAGATTATATTTGTCGAGAAATGCAAAATGATCTGCAGATGATATTCATTATGTGTTTTGACCAATTGTATCGTTTCCTTGTGTATTCCTATCCGAAGTTTTTGTATATGTGTCTCCGGGTACTCCTTTATCATTTCGTCCAACAGAAAGAGTTCTTCTAATTCTATGAATCTTTCTAGAAGGTTTTTCTCTTGAATATCATTGAAGAGAGTTTCGGATTGCCTAGTATTCCACCAAGTGGTAACCCAAAGTTCCAGACATTTATTAAATGAGAAAGAGACCCACCAGGGCAAAAAAACTATAGATGCAAGATATGGGAAAGAAGGCAATGCTTTCTTTTTTTTCATTTTTTATCTGTGAATTGAATTGTTAATGAACCCGCTTCATTATTCATTAGTTGACTCTATATGATATTTCTCTAAAGCACGAGTTCTATAACAAGGTATTGAACCTATGGTTCTATTTCTATTTTATTTTTGTGTATGTAATAATTTAGTTTAGTTCTTGGATCTAGAAGGAATATAGAAATAGAATAAGGGTCCTGAAAATCAAAAAAAAAAATATATTATTCCAAGATATCTCAATTGGACAAATTCGAAGCAATTGCATCTTCATTTGTTCCTTTCGATGAATGCTCGAAAATCCACTTAATAAAATTACGAATCGGATTTAGAAATGAATCCCCCCGGATCAATTAATTATTTCGAAATGTTTCACCATCTAGCTACAATACAGGAAAATAAGATAAGGTATCAATTGAAAATCTTGGCCGAAAAAAAGAAAAAGATGAGATGAATTTTGTATTGCGAAATAAATGTTCAGATATATTGGATGAATCCCTACTTATTGACTTTTTTTTAGTAGAAATTTTCAAGTATAAAAGAATTGAGTTGGGATCCATACGTATATGAAATACTTTTTGTATACAAATGGTATACTAAAATTTTCTTCTTTTCTTAATTAATTATAGTATAGTTATTAATTATAGTTTATACTTATAGTATATTTGTTTATTATAATTAGTTTATTATAGTTATTCCATATACGTCCTCTTGCTTTTTTTGTTTTATTCTATGTGAGTCGCCGCGACAAGGGCACGGAGAAATAGAATAATATAATATGTTTTATTCAAATGAACATTCCGAAAAGACTTCAATTGTATTAAAAAAGGAATTAGCGAGTTCTTTTCCCCATGCTGAGAAAACTTTTATTCTTCAATTCATTCAAAATACTTCAATCGGTACGCGCAAGAAATAGGCCAATTCGGCAGCTTTTTGTTCAATTTCTCGTGGAGTCAAATTCTCATCAGTACGAGTCAAGGGAATGGCCCCTTGGCCCCTGATTTCCATATAAAGGACACGACGAGGAGAAAGACCCTCTTTAACCTCAATTCTGATTGATTGGATATCTCTCATAAGAAAGCGAAGGAAGATGCGACGATTTATTCCAGGAAATCCCCAACGGAAAATGCACACTATTCCTTCTTTTCTATCGAATCGGTCATAACCACTACCTACATTCCACAAAATTGTGGACCACAAATAGGAGCTAATGAATAGACCCGCAATCCCGTAAAAAGACATCACGATCCCTTGTGGAAAAAAAACAATTTGCTGAGATTGAAATACGGATATCAGATTCCTACCAAGATAACTGGAAGTTCCAACCAGTAAGAATCCTAGTGAACCTAAAAAAAGGATACAGGCCCAGCAAAAATTACTTGTTTTTCGTGACCCCGTTATAAGTTCTATCCATATATGTTCTGATCGCCAATTCATACTATACTAGATCCAGTTGCATTCGATTGGAATTGAGAGAATAACCCAAATGAATTTGTTAATTTGACTTTACCTTTCTTGATCCCGAAGTAACTTTCAAAAACTAGCACTATTCTGATGTGGAGTAATTGGTTAGATACATTGACTTTCTATTAAATCAAAATATTCGTTAATGCATTTTTCTTTTTAACCAGCTATACCTAGCATATACATGCATTTATGCGTATATCATGTATCCGCGCATGCATAACTGTTCTTTCATTTGTGTGTCGAAATACTCACATATCATACCATATTACACTAAATAAATATCCGTCCGTATTATGATCGAGTGTTGAAATAAATTGATAAGATTTGGTCCCATCGGATCTAGACAATCTTATTTTTTTGGACATGAAGAGATAAAGAAGCCATTGCAATTGCCGGAAATACTAGGCCTACTAAAGGCACAAAAATAGAGGGTAAGTTGAGATCTGTCATAGAATGGGTGCCTCGATTTAATATTTGTATCTATATATTTGTATCCATTAGAAAGATATCTTATGATATGATAAGTATATCTATTATAAGTAATATTGACTATTGTGATTTATATAAAATAAAGTCTGAAAAATAATATAATATTTCACAAGTAAGTTAAGTAGTATTAACTATATATATAATATATATAATATATATATAATATAAGATAATTAACTATATATAATATATAAATATAATATATAAAAATATAATATATAAATATATAAAAATATAAAAATATAATATATAAAATATAATATATAAATATATATTATATATAAATGTAATTTAGTAAATAATAAAAAAAAATAATATAAATAAAAAAAAAATAGTAAATAATAAAAAAAAATAATATAAATAAAAAAAAATAGTAAATAATAAAATAGTAAATAATATAAAATAACTTTTTTAATTTTAAATAATCAAATTCAAATAATAAATGCTAAAATGTAGAACTAAATTAAGTGTACCTATTCATCTTTCTACACAAATATAGATATGATAATTTGCTTTAAAAATTTTTATTATTCTTCTGCCATCCTTATATTCTTTCTTTCTAATCTAATGTAATAAGGTAAGGAGTTTATTATTAACAAATAAGAAATAAGGTAAGGAATTTATTATTAACTAAATAATTATTAAATAATATAATTTATAAATAATTAATTATTATTAACTAAAAAGGAGTTTTTTTTTATGAAAATCAAATAGTTTATTATGAATTTATGAATTCGCGACTCTAAATTAAATAATCTGATCCAACAAACAAAACAGAAATTCATAGTAAAAAAGAACGGTTATCGATAGAGAGCGAAATAAAATCACTTCTATTCCATATTTTCTATTTCTTTTTATTTTGATATTTTTCATTATTGTCTCTATTAATACGTAAGAAGGCCAGAAAAAATTCTTTTTATTTCTTACAATTTGAATTCCGCGGAAGGATAAATTCACTTTTTTATCCTCTTGATAGAGGGTTCATAATTCCTAATCCTAATCATGAATAGAGGTAAGAGAAAAAAATAGATCTGGAAGAAAAAAAATTATCCGAAACTTTTGACTCTTACTAAAAATTGAAACTTATGTCACTAAGGAACGTTTTTCTTTGTTTTTTTATTACGATAAACTAAATACTTGTTCGCTACAAATAAAATAACTGAAGCTAATCTGGCGCTATACTTTCATTCTTGGAATTTTGATTCAAGGGAAAGAAGCCGTGGAGCTGAAATAACTCACTCAGAACACCTTTTAAAGGATTACGTGGTACGATTGGGTCGAATAAGCCTTTATGGAATAAATACTCTGCCGCTTGTGAACCATCGGGTACTGTCTTATTCAATGTTTGTTCAATTACTCTTTTACCCGCAAAAGCAATGTACGCATTAGGTTCAGCAATAATGACATCTCCTAACATCCCAAAACTAGCTGTTACTCCACCGGTTGTAGGAGATGTAAGGATTGATACATAGAATAACTTTTTAGTTGATTGATAATTATATAAAGCAGAAGATATTTTAGCCATTTGCATCAAGCTTAAACTTCCTTCTTGCATGCGTGCTCCTCCAGAAGCACACACAATAATGACAGGTAGAGATCGATTAGTAGCATATTCAATCAAACGGGTGATTTTCTCACCTACTACCGATCCCATACTACCTCCCATGAACTGAAAATCCATAACCCCAATTGCTATAGAAATACCATTTAATTGACCTATGCCCGTTTGAACAGCTTCAGTTAAACCTGTCTTTCTTTGATAAAAATCGATACGATCTCTATAAGGTTCCTCTTCTGAATGAAATTCAATGGGATCCATAGAGACCATATCTTCATCCATAGGATCCCAAGTACCCGGATCAATCAAAACTCCGATTCTATCTGAACTACTCATTTTCAAATGATATCCACACTGTTCACAAATATTCATTTTTAAGCGAAAAAATTTTTTATAATTTAATCCATAACAATTTTCGCATTGAACCCATAAATGTCTGTATTTTTTATTTATATCTAAATCATTAGATCTTCCTCTTATACTGAACTTACTTCCATTTTTACTAGTTCTTATACTAGAACTTCTTATACTAGAACTTCCACTTTCACTACCACTTACATTTTCAGTACAAATGAAATTATAAATGTAACAGTCGCTGGAATTGTCAGTACCACCTAAGATGGAACTATTAATACTGACTTCAAAACGAAGATAACTATCAATGCAACTATTAATGTGATTATTCCACCTAGATTGAGTATCATACATGTAATGATAATAGTAGTGATTGTTTTTCTTAGACCCCCTATTCAAAAAAGTAGAAAAAAAACTCCCTAATTCACTCAGAAAAGAACTATCATTATCAATCTCAAAACTCTGATTTTCCATATCAAAATATACAGAATAACTGTCACCATTCTTATCCTTAACTAAAAAAGTGTCATCAGAGATGAAACTCCACATATCCCTGATATCAAATAAATAATCAACATTATTGAAACTATAACTGACACTATCACTCCAACCAGGAATTTTTTTCTTCGTATCATTTAGAATGGGTTCTTCACTTCCACTGGTATGCCCAATACTATCAAGACTTTCCATTGATTTACTTAGACCACACCTATGTTCTAACTTCTCGTTAGAGAACATAGAATTGAACCACCATTTTTCCATAGAGTCTTCCTGCCCCCTATTTGATGAAAATACAATAGATGAATAGTCATTCGATGAACAATCATTTTACTATTTTATTTCCTATCATAATTAAACATATGAATCCAATGATTCTAATTGTTAACTACTAATGAGTTAGTATTTATTTATAATGAGTTAGTATTTAAAGAAATGATTCTCTTTCTTGAAATAAGGGGTATCACGTCAATATCTATATCCATATATGGATAGATATAGATAATCTATTTTTTTTTTTGAATTGAAAAAAAATAGAAAGACAGGTTTCTATCATGTCATATAAAAATTCTCATCGAAAAGAGAAATAGTTCTTTCTTTCTATAAATAAATAAAGAATTCGTTCTCGTATAACCTTGTATCGTATAATCAAACAATAAGTTTATATATTGCAACATGGAACGAAAAAGACAATATACAGGATGAGTAGAATGTATAGGGGGAGTCCCTCCTTTAGCTTAATCTAAGGCCTGAAATTACGAGATATAAAATATCCACCAATCCTAAGGATCCATGGGATTAATTATGGATCCGACAATAAAAATATAAAATCGAAATATGGAGTTATTTAGTCTTCGTTGTATTTAGATCTTGTATATATCTATGGTTAAAAGGTCTGTATATATGAAATGAAAGATATATGCAAATACTGCATATACTATACTATGCATATACTATATGAAGTATAGGATGAGTATAGGAAGTATCGGCCCAATCCTTTTTTTTAGGAAAAGATTGGGCCGAGTTTAATTGCAATCAATTAGGAGAACAAAGAGCAATTACTGAATTATGCACACTTATTTTTTATCTTTCTATTTCTATTTATCTAGCTTATCTACCGGGTCGAAGTCGAATTTGATCTCTTTCCATACTTCACAAGCAGCGGATAGTTCAGGACTCCATTTGCAAGCTTCACGGAT